TCTCAGTTTTTTCAACAAATATCATTTAGGGAAATGCTTTACAAACATATGTATAAAAAACTCTCTTTTTTTTAGCTCTTTAATGCTTACTATAACTAGTTATTTCGGTTTTCTATTAGCAGCTTTAACCATAACCTCAGCTCTGTTTATTGGTCTGACCAAGATACGACTTATTTGAAATTAATTGAAGGGACAAAAAAAAAGAGGCTTTTATACTTATTCTCAAATTCCTTACCATGTAAATTTGCAATTCTTAGTTATTGAGATTTATGGACAATATGGATTAATATTTAAGGATAGATATTACCTCCCCTTTTCCCTTCTCAACCAAATTGAAATGATTGAAGTTTCTCTATTTGGAATTGTCTTAGGTCTAATTCCTATTACTTTGGCTGGATTATTCGTAACTGCTTATTTACAATACAGGCGTGGTGATCAGTTGGATCTTTGATTAATTAACACCCTTTTTTTTGACCTCCTCTTTGGTTTAATTCACAGGAGGTCAAATTCAGATTGCTATTCCACTTTTTTCGTAAAATTTGCATTCTCGACCTAACAATAACAAAACCCAAATGGAAAATCACGCTCTGTAGGATTTGAACCTACGACATTGGGTTTTGGAGACCCACGTTCTACCGAGCTGAACTAAGAGCGCTTTCTTATTGCTTGTTACAAAAAAAGTAAGACTGTAAGGAAAAAGATATTTTTAACTCCAATAGGTTTTGAATTCCTATACTATATATAATATATATTATATATTATAGGTATGTCCAATTTGAATTGATGCTTCGTTATTGCTCAAAGGCAAAGTAATAGGTAGGGATGACAGGATTTGAACCCGTGACATTTTGTACCCAAAACAAACGCGCTACCAAGCTGCGCTACATCCCTTTCAATTGGTCTACAATGTCATTGTAGAGAATCCCCGCTTTGTTTTCCACATACTTTTTTCATTTTCTCCGTTCCGTTGATATACATAATTTTTTTGCCATTTCTTGTTTATTTTGTCTCATTTCACATATGATATAACATATAATAATACTAAATAACATATAATAATACTAAACTTCTATATATATATCTATATATATGAAAAAAATATGACGCCGTAAATTTCGCGGGTGTCTGCACGGAAAAGGACGTTTTTTTTTAACAAAAAACATATCTATGAAATTCTTGTACGTTTCCATTTTAATTAAAAATTTCGCGTACAAAACAAACGCGAGTGACCTTTACGAGTGACCTTTAATTAACAATTAACTTGATATATATCTGTTGGTCATATACGGAGTACCTTTATATTTATATATTAAAATAAACATTATTTATTACAATTAGAGAAGGAGTATTTGAAATGCGAGATTTAAAAACATATCTATCCGTGGCACCGGTACTAAGTACTCTATGGTTCGGGTCTTTAGCGGGTTTATTGATAGAGATTAATCGTTTTTTCCCAGATGCGTTAACATTCCCCTTTTTTTCATTCTAGTTATTAACATGGGGGTGAGTAAGATTAGAGATACAGTTAAATATCTGTGACTACTCATCCCCTCCTCTTTTTTTTTTAGAATTAGAAAAGAGAAAGAATAAAAGCGGATTCAATCTCAGTGAAATGGGGAACTCGGACCCAGGCTTTAGCTTCAAGTAAATTAATTAATTTCAATTCAATTAAGAGAACGGAGGTGGAAACATAGTTAGGACAAGAGAATCATACAAGATTCTTAAATGACATTCAATTCTAATCGAAACTTCAAATCTAATCGAATATAGGTTCAAATTCTTGTATTACTTATTATTACTATTACTATATTGATTATTACTATATTGGTTGCAACGAAATCTTTCATAATTGGATTTCCAAAAATTAGCAACTTCTTTTTTCCTTCCTTTCTTTTGAAAAATAGAAGGATTGAGTAAATAAAAAACCAAAGGAGACTCATGGCTAAGGGTAAAGATGTCCGAGTAAAGATTCTTTTGGAATGTACTAATTGTGTTCGAAACAGTGTTAATCAAAAATCAAGAGGCATTTCCAGATATATTACTCAAAAAAACCGACACAATACGCCTAGTCGATTGGAATTGAAAAAATTCTGTCCGTATTGTTACAAACATACGGTTCATGGGGAGATAAAGAAATAGACGGGACTTGCGTATCGCTTTTATTTTAGAAGAAGATGAAAAATGAATGACACATTTATTTTAATATTAAATAATATTAAAATAGGATATGTGAATATATATATCTATTAATTATATATCTTAATCTAAATTGTAATAAAAAAAAATCCTATTTCTTAATTCTAAATTATTATCATTTTTGATTCGATTGAACGAATTAGGATTTTCGAACTAAGGAATAAAAAACCATGGATAAATCCAAGCGACTTTTTCTTAAGTCTACGCGATCTTTTCGTCGGCCGTTGCCCCCGATTCGATCGGGGGATCGAATTGATTATAGAAATATGAGTTTAATTAGTCGATTTATTAGTGAACAAGGAAAGATATTATCTAGACGGGTGAATAGATTGACTTTAAAACAACAACGATTGATTACTATTGCTATAAAACAAGCTCGTATTTTATCTTTGTTACCTTTTCTTAATAATGAAAAACAATTTGAAAAAGGCGAGTTGGTCCCTAAAACTACCGGTCTTAGAACCAGAAAAAAATAGATTTACTCTATCAATTGAATCCAAATTCTAAATTCGAACTCAAACGTAGATTTCTTTTTTGTTCGAAAAATCCGAAAATCCTGATTTGTTTGGAGTGTTGTAATAAAAAAAGCAAATTGGGGAAGAATTGAAATTCTTTTTTTATTGAGTCTTTTTACTCCGTTTGATTACTTGATCATATTATCATCATATTTTTTCGTATTAATTTTTAATTTCTATTCTACCTTCCTGGAATTTGTTCTCCAGGGAATTCTATGTAAAACATTCTGATGGATTCCTCCCAATTTCCTCATTTTCTGATGTGATTGGAAATCATGTAAAGACAATTCTTATCGAATTTAGCTAGTTGTGCAAGTATTTTACGACTAATAAGTAACTTTTTTTTGTACAGATTGTTTATAAGTTCGTTATAACTATTGAATACCCCCATATCGCGAATTTCTGCATTTATCCGCGTGATCCATAAACGACGAAAATTTCTTTTTTGCCTATCTCTATCCCGATGGGACGAAACCAAAGCTTTTATTTTTTGTTGAATAATAGTTCGAGTAAGTCTTGAATGAGCCCCGCGAAAGCTTGATGCGAATAAACGGATTTTTGTTCTACGTCTCCGAGCTATATATCCTCGTTTAATTCTGGTCATTGAATAAACAAAACTTTAAACTTTGATGAATAACTAATTTATTTTTTTTTCAGTTATTCTTTTCTCCTTTCTATAATAACAAAACGGATTCTTACAATGTATAAAATAATAATTCCAACGGCTTTTGCTACTATAACCTTCCGAACCACGATTTTTCTTTTTTTTTTGATTCACCTCGAAATAATAAATTCTATTGATATTAGATATCAAACAAAAATATAATAAAAAAAGAGTAATATAGAAATGAAAAAAGAAATAGTGGGTTCCATCGTTTCTATGGTTACTTTTTAAACGGTGAGGTCTTCTCTATACACCGGAGCCCCTTCTTCATTTAATAATTTAATTAATGCTATTATTAACTTGTACATTTAATACTCTTAGGCTCTACCTATGACTTATCCAGTAATAGGTCTTTCACAGTGAGATCCATTTATACAGTAACGATATTTAATTATGAAGATTAGCCAATTAGCTGACCCTCTTAGTCCGTTCTTGCAAGAATAGAGGCTTCCTTTTTGGCCTTTTAATTTAAATAAGATTTCCCCTGCTTAACGTATAATTTTTATTACTAATGGGTAATTCTTTTTTATGAAAATGGAGATGATTTAATTTGTACCAACGTAAACCATAAATTTGCTACACAACCGAAGGATATGATAGATCTTTTTTTATTTTTTCGTTTTTTTTAGATAGTGAAGGGAGTTCGTTCCTACATTTTATCCTCTTTATCTGTACTGATCACAAATAATGGAAAAATTTTTCCGTTCTTTTGTTTCAGCTCATGGTCTGAACGAGTCACACATACACCCTAGTACACGTTCCTCGACGCTGAGGACATCCCGCAAGAGCAGGTGATTTGGTGACATTTCTGATTGGCTGTCTTGTGTTTCTAATAAGTTGTTTAATTGTTGGCATGTTAAAGTGTATACATAATGGGCTGGTTTAGATCGATCCTAACCGGATAATTATGAATTCTATGTTATATTAATAAAATATTAAAAAAAAATTAAATTATTAATAGAATTCTATTAATAATAACAGATATCAGAAACAGAATAAAAAACCCCGATAAAGAAAATGGGATTTGCGTGAAATTCATGCTATTTTTTTATTTTTTATGCAACTGCTACAAGATCAACAATTCCATGAGCTTGGGCTTCTGTTGCCGACATAAAAACATCCCTCTCCATGTCTTCGGATACAACCCATAAAGGTTTGCCCGTTCTTTGTGCATAAACCCTTGTGATAATTTCACGCAATTTAAGTAGTTCTTCTGCTTCCAGGACAAATTCTGCTATTTGTGCCTCATAAAAACCAGCAATAGGTTGATGGATCATTACCCTGATGATATAAGCTATTACTCTATCTCGTATGATAAGTTGACGAAAAGAAATAGAGAATAATAAGAAAAAAGGATCGAATTGACCAACCGTACAGGCATTGTTTCCACATTGCATACGGCTCCTTTACTTTTACCTTTCATCGAAGCGAAATCGAGAGTTTCTCGGGCCTAGATCGGTAAATTAACCGCCCTTCCCTTGGTAGGAGTTAAAAAAAAAAATACTATGGTGGCTCCGTTGCTTTATTTCGTCGATGATTTAGCAATCCCAAAGTTTCTTTTTTTTTTTTTTCAAATAAAAAATGTAGAATAGAATCTTTTTTTTGTACTCTTTCATAACAGAAAA